TATTGATATTGGAAGACCCAACGGATTCTTCCAATGTATCGTTTCTGGGCCCAATGGAATTCATAGGTATAGGAAAAAGCCCTATCAAATAGAGATTTTTGCTTTCGACCATATTTCGATTGTTAATACGATAGATAAGGACCACTACTACAAAGAGTATTACACCCCTGATCCTGAAATCTCGATTTGAACCCTGTGAATTGCGTGAAAGTAGAATACTCCAAATTCGGGGGTCAAAAAGTTTTATAAAACGTTCTTGGTGGAAAAAAATGTGAATCAAAGATCCTACTGAATTGAATTGGGTCCATGAATCTAACAAATAGCGAGAATTCTTGATCTCTCTCAATATCTCTCTTAATTCGAAAAGAAAAGCTTTGGGTAGTCCTAACATTTTTTGATACCTCCTTCCGGGACCTCCGGAATATTAAAAATAAGATTGCTTTCTTAATATGCATTTATCACAATGAAAATAAGATTACAATGAAAAAAAGATTACAATGAAAGAAAATAAGATTACAATGAAAGAAAATAAGATTACAATGAAAGAAAATAAGATTACAATGAAAGAAAATAAGATTACAATGAAAGAAAATAAGATTACAATGAAAATAAGATTGCTTTCTTAATATGCATTTATCACAATGAAAATAAGATTGCTTTATGATAAAGATTTGATTTCAATTGGAATTTGGTTATTCACCATGTACGAGGATCCCTGTTAAGCATCCATGGCTGAATGGTTAAAGCGCCCAACTCATAATTGGCGAATTCGTAGGTTCAATTCCTACTGGATGCATGCCAATGGGACCCTCCAATAAGCCTATTGGAATTGGCTCTCTCTCAATGGAATTTCATCATCCATACATAACGAATTGGTGTGGTATATTCCTATCATAATATAGGATAGGAACAGTAAGAACTAGCATTCTTATTGAGACTAGAACTCATAGGGAATCCAATAGATTTATGGATGGAATCAAATATGCAGTATCTGCAGACAAAAGCATTCGGTTATTGTTGAAAAATCAATATACTTCTAATGTCGAATCAGGATCAACTAGGACAGAAATAAAGCATTCGGTCGAACTCTTCTTTGGTGTCAAGGTAATAGCTATGAATAGTCATCGACTTCCGGGAAAGGGTAAAAGAATGGGACCTATTATGGGACAGACAACCCATTACAGACGTATGATCATTACGCTTGAACCGGGTTATTCTATTCCACCTTTTAGAAAGAAATAAACAACAATCAAAATATTTACTAGCATGGCAATACATTTATACAAAACTTCTACCCCGAGTACACGCAATGGAACCATAGACGGTCAAGTGAAATCCAATCCACCAAAGAATTTGATCTCTGGACAGCATC